GTACAGTACAAAATAACATAAAAACAGACTAATTGGAAAAAAGCCGGTGTCCCCCTTTTGGACAAAGATGAAATGAAATATTTGAATCAGATTAGATTTCATTCCAGTTTCGTAGTATACCAATGACTATTACTATTTCATCTAAGTTGAATAACCAAGTTTCCTATGGATTTTTATAACTCGAGAAGTTTTGATTTGGTTATGATCCAAAAAAGAATGGAATAATCATTCCATGATAAAATCAAATTCAAATAAACATCCTTTTTGTTTGCATAACGTGTATGTGACACACCATACAATTGAAATAGAAAGATTCATCGGATGATTCATGAATTCCATGGGTTAGCTGATGAAAGAAGTTGTTGTTGATAAATATGAAATTGGAAAAGGAATTTCTTATTATAGAACCATCGGGCGGTTATACATGTACTACAATTAAGATGAAGGACTCGCTATTCATTCGGGTTTTGGTAAAGAATAACATTCTGTAGGAGAGATGGCCGAGTGGTTCAAGGCGTAGCATTGGAACTGCTATGTAGACTTTTGTTTACCGAGGGTTCGAATCCCTCTCTCTCCGTTTCTTTTCATTCATCAACGTTACCGACTACAATGTATCAAATCAAATAAGAATTGATATCATTATTCTAATGGTAATACCCTTATTTACATTTCCTTATTTAATAGAGATTCTCTAGCCCTAATTCATCCCTGTGATAGGTAAAATACAAATAGAAATATCGTATTGATATTGAAAATAAGAAAAAAAGAAAAAGAATCCTATTGCCGATCCTTTTTTGATACGTGAATGAGACAGGGCACAGGGTACTCTATTTACTTCAGCGAAAGGAGTCAAAATTGGTATGAACCTTGCTTTTTTATTTTCGTTAGAATCAAGTCTGACGGGAATAATATTCTACGACCAACAACTCATTTATTTTCAGACCGATCCATTTACTATCTATTATTTGATTTACAAATCCTTTATATTGTAAGGAGTCAATAGTCAAATGGTTTGGCAATTCCCCGTGGGGGGATGAAACAAGATAATTTTGAATCAGAACTTTCGATCTTTCTTTATCCTTCGTAGTAATAATATCTCGGGGTTTGCAACGATAACTTGGTATATCCACTATACGACCATTAACTAAAATGTGTCTATGGTTAACTAATTGTCTGGCTCCAGGAATGGTCGAAGCCATACCTAATCGAAAAAGGATGTTATCCAAACGCATCTCGAGTAGTTGTAGTAAAACCTGGCCTGTTGACCCTTTGGCTTTTCCAGCAATATGCACATATTTAAGTAATTGTCGCTCTGTCAGACCATAATGAAAACGCAATTTCTGTTTCTCTTCTAAACGAATACGATATTGTGATCTTTTTCCAGAGCGCAATTGGGTTTGAAGATCACTTCTGGATCTGGGTCTTTTACTAGTTAGTCCCGGTAAAGCCCCCAGCCGGCGTATTTTTTTGAAACGAGGTCCTCGGTAACGAGACATATAAAGGCTCCTTTTTGATTCACTTTTCTTTGACAAAAAGATAGAAATTCAGACTGAACTAAAGGATTAGCAAAGCAAAACTAAATTTACTAAAGTCCTACAAAACAGAATCAAATAAATCTTATCAATATTCGGATTTTTTGTATATATAGGAAATTCAAGCGAAGGTTGCGTTTTCCAATTTCTTCTGTAGAGATCTAATTGTTCTAGTCAACTTTTTTATTCATAGCTATAGCTGCAAGTTACCATGACATAATAGATTGGTGACCCGACATTTAGAGAAAGCGAGAGTAGAGATTTTCAATAATGGAAATAAAAAAATCGATAAAGAAAAAGAGCCGGCTATCGGAATCGAACCGATGACCATCGCATTACAAATGCGATGCTCTAACCTCTGAGCTAAGCGGGCGGATATAAGAGCAATAGTGTATAGGAATACAGGAAACTATCGGATCTTAGTTATTACCTAGTGATTCTTCTTCTTTTTTTATTTCATTTATTGATTATTTCAATTTCTTCTATTTCTTAGTTATTAGTTATATATTTTCTATTCTATTTCTAAAATAGAAAAGAAAACTATTTAGATCTAGATAAATTAGATATCTAAATAGAAATTCAATTCCATATTCATATATATTCATATATGAAATATATGAAATATGAAATATATGAAAAGAAAATAGAAATATATCAATCAAATTAGAATTCGAAATGAAAAAAAAAGAATGAATATCGACCGTTACACTATACCAAATATTACTGTAAAAATGAAGGAGGAGTAAAGGCATATATAGATATGTGGGATATATCTATCCGTATTGAATTGCGGATACATCAATGATAGAATCATTTCGTATTGAAACAAATAGGGTTCATCCAATAGAGATGAAATGATAGAATAGAGGGTGGGCAAAAAAATAAAATAGCAGCATACACTTTTTCGATATTGAAATCATTACCTAATGAATTCAAGAGTGCCAAGATAAATGAAAGAGGTGGATGGAATTACAACTGGATTCTTGTCTCAAAGGAAAGGGGGATATGGCGAAATTGGTAGACGCTACGGACTTGATTGGATTGAGCCTTGGTATGGAAACCTGCTAAGTGGTAACTTCCAAATTCAGAGAAACCCTGGAACTAAAAATGGGCAATCCTGAGCCAAATCTTTTTTTTGAGAGAAAAAATGATGGAAAATGAGAATAAAAAGGGATAGGTGCAGAGACTCAATGGAAGCTGTTCTAACGAATGAAATTGACTACGTTACGTTAGTAGCTAAAAACCTTCTATCGAAATGACAGAAAGGATAACTTTATATGCGCCTAATACGTACGTATACATACTGACATAGCAAACGATTAATCACAACCCAAATCTGATATTGAATTCTATTCTGTATCTCTATATATGAAAATTATGAAAATAGAAAGATTCTAGAAATATAAAATATATAAGAAAATATAAAATTAAAATATATAAAAAAATATATATATATTCTATTATCTTACTATTATCTTAAAATATCTTATAAAATATCTTAAGAATTAGATTAAGAATCTATATATTTCTTCATTCTATTATTCTAATTATTAATTATTCTAGAATCTCATAATAGAATAATATTTCTATATGATTTTCTATATTCTTTATTTCTTTCTTATTTCTATTACTCTTAATATGAGTAATAGTATGAGATAAGGACCTATAGAAACCCTCTATTAATTAGAATCATAGAGATCAAAAAATCTATGAAAAATTGAAGAGTTATTGTGAATCAATTCCAATTGAAGTTGAAAAAAGAATCGAATTCGAATATTCAGTTATAAAATGATTCATTCCAGAGTTTGATAGATCTTTTGAAGATTAATCGGACGAGAATAAAGAGAGAGTCCCATTTTACATGTCAATACCGACAACAATGAAATTTATAGTAATAGGAAAATCCGTCGAATTTTTAAATCGTGAGGGTTCAAGTCCCTCTATCCCCAATAAAAAGCCCATTTTACTTTCTCGCTCTTTATTTATCCTCATCCTCTTTCTTTTTTTTTTCATCAGTGGCTCAGTTTAAACAAAATGAAATATCTTTCTCATTTCATTCACTCTGTTCTTTCACAAAGGGATCCGAATAGAAATACTCGTATCTTCTTCCAATCCAATCTCATTTGTTTTGTATAGTACGATATGAACATATATGTTCAAGGAATCTCCGTTATTGAATCATTCATAGTCCATCTATTTTTCCTTACATTTACAAAAAAAGTCTTCTTTTTTGTTAAGATTTTATTTTTTAGTTTTTTTCATTGACATAGATATAAGTACTCTGCTAGGATGATGTACGGGAAATGGTCGGGATAGCTCAGTTGGTAGAGCAGAGGACTGAAAATCCTCGTGTCACCAGTTCAAATCTGGTTCCTGACACGTGAATAATGTATCGGATAGATATTCATACCTCATACAAATGAAATTAATTCATTGAGACGGATCGGGATAGATATTCTTTACTTTCTTTTTCATTTGTATCTTTTTCCTCTCTGTTCATACTTTTCTTATTCCAAAAGTATGTGAAATTTTCGTATATATCTCAAATCTAATAGCTAAAAAAAATTAGCTAAAAGGATTCAATCAAGGAGTGGAAGGATAGGAATAGAAAGGATGTATTTCAGACACAGTACAAAGAAACTCCGATTCTTATCATTTTGCATTTCTTCATTTCGTCTCTTCTGTCTTTTCTTTCAAATTTCATATTTTTTTGTCACTCTTGCTCAAGTTACTTTCTGGGGTCCCCACTAAGTGATGTGCGCGGTACAAAGTTCATGGTGCAGAATTCTTTTGAGTCATCCTATTTTTTCTGCTCATACGAAATTTATATTATATGATATCTTCCCAATTGGGGAATAGCAATGAGAGCCTCTTTTTCTTTTTTTATTTTAGCCCCCCCTCCACAATACGAATGAAAGTCCAGTTACTCTGTTTCATCTAAAAGGGGAATGCCAAGATGCTCATTGATTGATAAAAAACCACTTTTTTACTTATACGACACGATTCCAGATTTCATTTCAATTTCAATCAATGAGCATCTTGAATTTCATAGAAATTGGGCGTAATATAATCTTTACGTAAGGGCCAGCCTATCCAACTTTCAGGCATCAAGATACGTTTAAGGCGAGGATGATTCTCATAATAAATTCCCAACATATCATAAGATTCCCGTTCCTGAAAATCAGCACTTCTCCAAATCCAGAAAACTGACGGGGTTTGAGGATTACTCCTGGGAGCAAATACTTTTATGCATACCTCTTCTGGTTTATCTATACCATACCGTATTTTCGTAAGGTGATACACACTAGCTAAAAATCCGCCTGGTGCTACATCATAGGCACACTGGGAGCGTAAATAATTGTAACCATATACATATGAAATGACAGCAATGGAATCCCAATCCTCGGTTTTTATTTGTAAAGTCTCTATTCCTCGGCAATCAAAGCCTAAAGATCTATGAATTAGCTC